TAGATGAAACAGAAGAGATCCGAGTGAATGGAAAGGAAAAAACAAAGGATGAATTCCACTTTCAATTTAAAGAGACATCCTATAAAGATAGCCCTGTTTACGAAGATTCTTATCTTGATACCTATCAAGATAATTGGGAATTGGGAAGACTTAAAGAAGAGAAAAATGAAAAGGATTATTTCTGGTTTGAAAAACCTTTTGTTACTTTTCTTTTTGATTACAAACGATGGAATCGTCCATTGCGGTATATAAAAAATAATCGATTTGAAAATGCTATACGAAATGAAATGTCACAATATTTTTTTTATACATGCCCAAGTGATGGAAAACAAACCATATCTTTTACATATCCACCTAGTCTATCTACTTTTGCGGAACTGATAGACAAAAAAATGTCGTTGTATACACCAGAAAAATTCTCCCATAAAGACCAGTATGATTATTGGGTTTATACCAATGAACAAAAAAAGGACAACTTGAGTAATGAATTGATAAGTCGAACAAAAGCTCTAGAAAAAGAAAAGGAATTTCTTGATCGAGATATGCTCGAAAAAAGGACCAGATTATGCAATGATGAAAATGAACACGAATACTTGCCCAAAACGTATGACCCCTTTTTGAATGGACCATATCGTGGAACAATAAAAAAATTGTATTCACATACAACCATAAAAGGTTTAATCCCTTCTACAGATCCGGAAAATCCCAGGGAAATCCATTGGATAAATAAGATTTATGGACTACTTACTAATAATTCCAATTTTTCTATAAAATTGGCAGATCAAAAGAATCCGCTTGATAGGGAATCATTACTGAATTCTATTGATAAATCCTTATCTTCAATCAATGAATTTAGTTTTGAACCCACACCCAGTTTAAATTTGCAAAAATATTCTTTATTGACAGAAGAAACAAGAATGGAGTTCGAAACTCGAGCAAAATCTTTGAAATTTCTATTTGATGTAATTACAACTGATCCAAATGATCAAACAACTAGAAAAAAATCGATTGTAATAGACGAAATCCGTAAAAAGGTTTCTCGATGGTCGTACAAATTGAGTGATGATTTGGAGGAAGAGGAGGAAGAAAATGAGGAAGAACCCATAGAAGATCCAGAAATTCGTTCAAGAAAAGCCAAACGAGTAGTAATTTATACTGATAATGATCAGAATACCAATTCTCTTGCTACTACAAATACTATTAATCCAGATACTAGTGATCAAGCGGAAGAGGTGGCTTTAATACGTTACTCGCAACAATCTGATTATCGTCGGGATATAATAAAAGGATCCATGCGTGCTCAAAGACGTAAAACGGTTATTTGGGAAATGTTTCAAGCAAATGCGCATTCCCCACTTTTCTTAGATCGAATAGACAAAACATTTTTTTTTTCTTCTTTTGATATCTATGAAATGATGAATCGCATTTTTAGGGATTCGGTCGAGAGAGAACCAGAATTGGAAATTTCATATTTGGAAGAGGAAGAGATAAGGGAAAGGGAGAAAAAAAACGAGGAGAAAAAAGAGGAAAATGAACGGATAGCAATATCAGAAACTTGGGATAGCATTATATTTGCTCAAACAATAAGAGGTTTGATGTTAGTATCCCAATCTTTTCTTAGAAAATACATTGTAATACCTTCATTGATAATAGCTAAAAATATGGGTCGTATGTTATTATTCCAATTCCCCGAATGGTATGAGGATTTGAAAGACTGGAATAGAGAAATGCATGTTAAATGCACCTATAATGGTGTTCAATTATCAGAAACAGAATTTCCCAAAGATTGGTTAACAGACGGTATTCAGATAAAGATTCTATTTCCTTTCTCCCTGAAACCTTGGCGAAGATCAAAAATACGATCTCATCCTACGGATCAAATGAAAAAAAAAGGAAAAAAAGAGAATTTTTGTTTTTTAACAGTTTGGGGAATGGAAACGGAACTCCCTTTTGGAAGTCCCCGCAAAAGACCTTCCTTTTTTGAACCTATTTATAAAGAACTTGAAAAAAAAATAAGAAAAGCGAAAAAAAACATTTTTATACTTCTAAAAGTTGCAAAAGAAAAAACAAGATGGATCACCAAAATAGTTCCTATTTTAAAACAAATAATGAAGGAAGTTGAAAAAGTAAACCCAATTTTAGGATTTGAATTGAGCAAGGTGAAAATATTTGAACCGGCTGAGAATAGAAAAGATTCAAAAATCAATAATACGATGATTCGTGAATCGACCATTCAAATCCAATCTATGAATTGGACAAATTATTCACTCATAGAAAAAAAAATGAACGATCTTTCGGATAGAACAATCACAATCAGGAATCAAATAGAAGAAATCACAAAAGACAAGAAAAAAGTAGTTCTAACTTGTGATGATCAAAGAGCGGAAGCAGAGAAACATATTGGACAGGTATTCAAAAGACAAAATATCCGATTAATACGTAAATCACATTATTTTATGAAATCTTTCATTGAAAATATATCTATAGATATCATGCTGTGCATGATTCATATTCCCAGAATAAATTTACAACTTTTCGTTGAATCAACAAAAAAAATTATCAATAAATCTATTTACAACGATGAAACAAATCAAGAAAGAATTGATGAAACAGATCAAAATACACTGAACTTTTTTTCCACTATAAAAAAGTCATTTTCTAATACTAATCTTAATAATAATAATTCAACAATTTATTATGACTTATCTTCCTTGTCCCAAGCATATGTATTTTATAAATTATCACAAACCCAATTACTTAACAATTATCACTTGAAATCTCTATTTCAATATCATATAACCTATCCTTTTATTAAGGATAAAATCAAGGCTTATTGTATGACACGAGAAATATTTGATTCCAAATCAAGACATAAGACAGTTGATAAGTCTGGAATGATTGAATGGAAAAACTGGTTAAAGGGTCATTATCAATACAATTTATCTCAGACCAAATGGGTTCGATTAGTACCACAAAAATGGCGAAATCGAATTTGTACGATTCGAAAAAAAGACTCACTTAAATTGGATTCATATAAAAAAGAAAAAGACCAATTAATTAATTACGTGAAACAAAATTACTATGCAGTGGATTCATTGAAAAGTAAAAAAGAAAAATTAAAAAAACCCTACCGATATGATCTTTTATCACATAAATATCTTAATTATGGGGATAAGAAAGACTTATATATTTTTGGGTCAAGATTACAAGTAAACAGGGGTCAAAAAATTCCATATAATTTCAATACACTAAAACCCGAATCGTTTTATGTATTGGTAAGTATAGCAATTAGTGATTATCGAGAAGAAGGATATATTATTGATACACATAAAAATCTAGATAGAAAATATTTTGATTGTCGAATTCTCTGTTTTTGTCTTAGAAAAAATATTGATATTGAGACCTGGGTCAATACACATATCTGTACCAAAATTGCGAAAAATACTAAGACTTACAAAAAAATTAAAAATAAAGTGAAAAATAAAGAGATTTTTTCTCTTACGATTGATCACGAAATCAATCAATCCAATAAAAAAAAACACTTTTTTGATTGGATGGGAATGAATCAAGAAAGAGTTTATCGTACCGTAGCAAATCTAGACCCTTGGTTCTTCCCAGAATTTGTGCTACTTTTTGATACATATAAGATTAAACCATGGATTATACCAATAAAATTACTTCTTTTCAATTTTTCTATTTATGAAAATAAACGTCAAAGTAAAAACATCAACGTAAATAAAAAAAAATATCTTAAATTGGAAAATTCCAACCAACAAAAAAATGAACAAGAGGCCCAAGTAAATCTTGGAGCCGATCTACGAAAAGAAAACAAAAAAAAATATATAGAAGAAGATTACGCGAGATCAGACATTAAAAAAGGTAAAAAGAAAAAACAATCAAAGAAAAGCAAGGAAGCGGAACTAGATTTTTTCCTGAAAAAATATTTCTTGTTTCAATTAAGATGGGATGACTCCTTGGATCAAAGAATGATCAATAATATCAAGGTATATTGTCTCTTACTTAGACTGCTAAATCCAAAGGAAATTGCTATATCCTCGATTCAAAGAGGAGAGATGCATCTGGATGTAATGCTGCTTCAGAAAGATCTAGCTCTTACACAATTGATAAAAAAAGGAATATTAATTATCGAACCAATTCGTCTATCTATGAAAAGGGATGGAAAATCCATTATCTATCAAACAATAAGTATTTCGTTGGTCGAGAAGAATAAGTACCAAACTCAAACTAATAGAAAATGCATAAAAGACAAATATGTTGATACGAATTATTTTGATAAATCCAGTACACGATATGGCAATATGGTTGTAAATGGAGACAAAAATTATTATGATTTCTTTGTTCCTGAACATATTATATCTCCTAGACGTCGTAGAGAATTGAGAATTTTAATTTGTCTAAATTCTTGTAATTGGAATGGTACGGATAGAAATCCATTATTTTGCAATGAAAACAACATAAGAAACTCTGGAAAATTTTTGAATGAGGACAAGTATCTTAATACGGATGTAAAAAAATTCATTAAATGCAAATTTTATCTTTGGCCCAATTACCGATTAGAAGATTTAGCTTGTATGAATCGTTATTGGTTTGATACCAATAATGGCAGTCGTTTCAGTATGTCAAGGATACATATGTATCCACGATTTAGAATTACTTAATTGTATATTTTCGATATCATATCTGTATATCTATATCCCGTGAATCGCATGACATTTTCGGTATACGAAAACCAAAAGATATACGCATATGCTATATTAGATTATATTTCGGTAAATGATACTGATTTAATGGTATATCAATTCAATTGGATATAGGAATAAATAAATCAGTACAATCTTTTTAGATCGAAAGGAATTTTTGATTTCCTTAATGTAGAAAAGTATTATCCCTTTCTATCCAAATCAACTTTTAAATTTGATTTGGATAAAATAAAAAAGTAATATATGAATAAATCATGAATAAATCCAACTTTTGCTATACTAGATTAAAATAACTGACATATAATTATTATTTTTATTTTTCCTGATCGTAAAAATCCATGAAAAAGAAAGAAAAAAAGAGAATAATTTTTTTATGGTCAAAAATTCATTCATTTCAATCATTCCACAAGAAGAAAAAGACGAAAACAAGAACAAGGGTTCCGTTGAATTTCAAGTATTCAGTTTTACCACTAAGATACGGAGACTTACTTCACATTTGGAATTGCACAAAAAAGATTTTTTATCGCAAAGGGGTCTACGAAAAATTCTGGGAAAACGACAACGCTTATTAGCTTATTTGTCAAAGAAAAATAGAGTACGTTATAAGAAATTAATTGGTCAGTTGGATATTCGGGAGCCAAAAACTCGTTAATTTAATCGTTTGAATTTTTTAGTAGTATTCAATTTTTCATTTTGATGAGTCTCATTTTGAGGAATTCATGGAATAATGAATTAAGGAAAAAAAAGATATGACTGTACCAGTTACAAGAAAAGATCTCATGATAGTCAATATGGGTCCTCAGCACCCATCAATGCATGGTGTTCTTCGACTGATCGTTACTCTTGATGGTGAAGATGTTGTTGACTGTGAACCTATATTGGGCTATTTACACAGAGGAATGGAAAAAATAGCGGAAAACCGAACAATTATACAATATCTACCTTATGTCACACGGTGGGATTATTTAGCTACTATGTTCACAGAGGCAATAACCGTAAATGCACCAGAACAATTGGAAAATGTTCAAGTACCTCAAAGAGCCAGCTACATCAGAGTGATTATGCTGGAATTGAGCCGTATAGCTTCTCATTTGTTATGGCTTGGACCTTTTATGGCGGATATTGGTGCACAAACTCCTTTTTTCTATATTTTCAGAGAAAGAGAAGTGCTATATGATCTATTCGAAGCCGCCACAGGTATGCGAATGATGCATAATTATTTCCGTATCGGAGGAGTAGCTGCTGATCTACCTTATGGATGGATAGATAAATGTTTAGATTTCTGCGATTATTCTTTAACAGGAGTTGTTGAATATGAAAAACTTATTACATTGAATCCCATTTTTTTGGAACGGGTTGAAGGAGTGGGCATTATTGGTAGAGAAGAAGCAGTAAATTGGGGTTTATCAGGACCGATGTTACGAGCTTCTGGAATTCCATGGGATCTTCGTAAAATTGATTATTATGAGTGTTACAATGAATTCGATTGGGAAGTCCAATGGCAAAAAGAAGGAGATTCATTAGCTCGGTATTTAGTACGAATCGGCGAAATGAGAGAATCCATAAAAATTATTCAGCAGGCTCTAGAAGGAATTCCTGGAGGACCCTATGAGAATTTAGAAGTCCGACGCTTTGCTAGAGCAAAGAATTCCGAATGGAATGATTTTGAATATAGATTTATTAGTAAAAAACCTTCACCCAATTTTGAATTGTCGAAACAAGAACTTTATGTAAGAGTGGAAGCACCAAAAGGAGAATTAGGAATTTATTTGATAGGAGATAATAGCGTTTTCCCTTGGAGATGGAAAATTCGTCCACCCGGTTTTATTAATTTGCAAATTCTTCCTCAGCTAGTTAAAAGAATGAAATTGGCTGATATCATGACGATATTAGGTAGTATAGATATCATTATGGGAGAAGTTGATCGTTGAAATGATAATTGATACAACAGAAGTACAAACTATCAATTCGTTTTCTACATCGGAATTTTTAAAAGAAATCTACGGACTGATATGGATTGTACCCATTTTGACTCTTATATTGGGAATCACAATAGGAGTACTAGTAATTGTGTGGTTAGAAAGAGAAATATCTGCAGCAATACAACAACGTATTGGGCCTGAATATGCTGGCCCGTTGGGAATTCTTCAAGCTCTAGCAGATGGGACTAAACTACTTTTTAAAGAGGATCTTCTCCCATCTCGAGGAGATATTCGTTTGTTTAGTGTCGGACCGTCTATAGCGGTCATATCAATTCTACTAAGTTATTTAGTAATTCCTTTTGGATATCGTCTTGTTTTAGCTGATCTCAGTATAGGTGTTTTTTTATGGATCGCCATTTCTAGTATTGCTCCTATTGGCCTTCTTATGTCAGGATATGGGTCGAATAATAAATATTCTTTTTCAGGTGGTCTACGAGCTGCTGCTCAATCTATTAGTTATGAAATACCATTAACTCTATGTGTGTTATCAATATCTCTACGTGTGATTCGTTGTAATATGAACTTTTACCTCTCTTCTGGAAATAAAATCGAAATAAAAGAAAAACGAAAGAGGTTCAATGTATTGAATAGAAATTTGCATTTTTCTATTCAGCATTCGGGTTGCTGAGTTAAACCAGATAGTTATATGAGTGAAATAAAACAGCTTATAAGTTTGTAGTAAAGTAAGAAGAAAAAATCTCATTTCCTATGTACAAGAATAAAGTTGAAGTAAACATAAACAGTGTAAACTGTTTACCCCAAGATTGAGATTTTTGGATTAGTCATCATATCTTGAAGCGGGCACAAACAAAAGATCAACTGTATAGAGTTTCTACTACCTTCTTTTCTCGTATGTAGTACTATACTAGGGATCAATCAAAAGTCAGTGGGCGGTTAGGAACACCAAGGTACGCAAAGGATTAGTAATGGAGATAATGCAAGGTATCAAAAAAGAGGTATTTATGCATAAATAGAATCATAATATAATAAGGACTTGAAATTGGTAGAAATGATCAAGTAGTACTTCCCTATGATTCCGATCTAGAGTATGCTCCTATTCACTGTTTAAAGAAATAACTATCAAAAACGAATTAATCCTTTAATTTTTTTTAAGCACCCTCCTCTGAGACAGAAGAATAGGAAAACAGAAATGGAATGCAATAATTGAATAAATAATAAAAAAACAATCTTTATTTATTCTTTCTTTCACTCATCCATATTCAGACATATGGAATTATTATCATGATTCGTGAACTAATTAAATGCCTACTTCTTTCCATTTATTAATTGATATAATAAGTATTTTATTGAAAGATTAAGTTATTACCCAACAAATAAAAATTTTCATTATAAAGGATGAGATCAATTCGGAAGCTCCCTTTTTTCTTATTCTAGCAGACAGAATTCCATTGGTCTAATTTAGGACTTTCCAATGTATCTTTATTCTATCTACCCTACCCCCAAACAAAGATGACGATAATAACGAACCAGTCCTTACATTTTTTGTGGCCATAGAGGAGCCGTATGAAGCTGAGGTCTCACGTACGGTTTTGGAATAGCGATGGAAACAGTAATGTTATTATCGACTATGATTATCTAACAGTTCAAGTACAGTTGATATAGTTGAAGCACAGTCAAAATATGGTTTTTGGGGATGGAATCTTTGGCGTCAGCCTATAGGGTTTATTGTTTTTATAATTTCTTCTCTAGCCGAATGTGAGAGATTGCCTTTTGATTTACCAGAAGCAGAGGAGGAATTAGTAGCAGGTTATCAAACCGAATATTCGGGTATAAAATATGGTTTATTTTATCTTGCTTCTTACCTAAATTTATTAGTTTCTTCATTATTTGTAACAGTTCTTTACTTAGGTGGGTGGAATTTATCTATTCCGTACATATCCATTCCTGAGCTTTTCGGAATAAATAAACTAGCAGGCATTTTTGGAATGACAATTGGTATCTTTATTACATTAGCTAAAGCTTATTTGTTTCTCTTCATTTCTATCACAACAAGATGGACTTTACCTAGGATGAGAATGGACCAATTATTAAATCTTGGATGGAAATTTCTTTTACCAATTTCTCTCGGTAATCTGTTATTAACAACTTCTTCCCAACTTGTTTCACTATAAATAACAGAATAAGCTAACAACCTTTTAGAGTCCTAACCTCTCTCAAACAAGAGAAAGAAACATCAATTTATTCAGGGATATCTCCAATATGTTCCCTATGGTAACTGGGTTCATGAATTATGGTCAACAAACAATACGAGCTGCAAGGTACATTGGTCAAAGTTTCATAATTACCTTATCCCACACAAATCGTTTACCTGTAACTATTCAATATCCTTATGAAAAATCAATCACATCAGAACGTTTCCGGGGTCGAATCCACTTTGAATTTGATAAATGTATTGCTTGTGAAGTATGTGTTCGTGTATGCCCGATAGATTTACCCGTTGTAGATTGGAGATTTGAAAAAGATATTAAAAAGAAACAATTGCTTAATTATAGTATTGATTTCGGAGTTTGTATTTTTTGTGGTAACTGTGTAGAGTATTGTCCAACAAATTGTTTATCAATGACCGAAGAATATGAACTTTCGACTTATGATCGTCACGAATTGAATTATAATCAAATTGCTTTGGGTCGATTACCAATTTCAATAATTGGAGATTACACAATTCAAACAGTTATAAATTCGACTCAAAGCAAAATAGACAAAGATAAACCTTTTGATTCAAGAACGATTACCAATTACTAAGATTTGGTTTTTATATAAAAAAAAGGATCCAAGTTTTTTATTTTGGTTAGTCAGTAATTACAAATAAAAACTACTAACTAGTGATTGCTGAGAATGACTGTTTGATTTAAACTGAGAATCCATTTTTTGTGATTTGATGATTTCGAAAGATACAATTTAAACTATTATTACAAATATTCTTTTCTTTTTTCTTTCGGATAAAATAAAAACCCGGGATTGGCCCTATAATTTTATGTATATCTACATTAATCCATATAAAATGGAATTCAATTATAAATTCTAAATGTATCGTATCCAATATTCTATACACAAAAAAATCGGGTAACCCCTTTTCCTTTCCTGGACCATTTAGTAAGGTCATGAAATATTTCAAGTTATTTATTTGCTATTTTATATATAATGGATTTACCTGGACCAATACATGATATTCTTGTGGTATTTTTGGGCTTAGTTCTTGTATTAGGGGGTCTCGGGGTAGTATTACTTACCAATCCAATTTATTCTGCCTTTTCATTGGGGTTGGTTCTTGTTTGTATATCCTTATTCTATATTTCATCGAACTCCGATTTTGTAGCTGCCGCACAGCTCCTTATTTATGTAGGAGCCATAAATGTCTTGATCATATTTGCTGTAATGTTCATGAATGGTTCAGAATATTCCACTGATTCCGATCTTTGGACCATTGGAGATGGGGGCACTTCCCTAATTTGTATAACTATTCTTTTTTCACTAATTACTACTATCCCAGATACGTCATGGTACGGAATTATTTGGACTACAAGATCAAACCAGATTATTGAACAGGACCTAATAAATAATGTTCAACAAATTGGCATTCATTTATCAACAGATTTTTATCTTCCGTTTGAACTGATTTCTATAATTCTTTTAGTTTCTTTGATAGGTGCAATTACTATGGCTCGGCAATAATAAATACTTTGAATAACGTAAAATTCTTAGAATTCCATTTTTGAATCTAAAAAATAAAATCGCACTTTTTAGTTAAATCTCTCTACCGCCAATACTTTAATTTTGTTGTGTAATTATTCAATTTTAATTAATTGAATCGATTGACTTGTTTTTCATATTGAAATGAATTGGTATTGATAAGGAGTTAATCAATGATGTTTGAGCATGTACTTTTTTTAAGTGTCTATTTATTTTCTATCGGTATCTATGGATTGATCACAAGTCGAAACATGGTTAGAGCACTTATGTGTCTTGAGCTTATACTAAATTCGGTTAATATAAATCTCGTAACATTTTCTGATATATTTGATAGTCGCCAATTAAAAGGAGATATTTTCTCAATCTTTATTATAGCCATTGCAGCTGCTGAAGCAGCTATTGGACTAGCTATTGTTTCGTCAATCCATCGTAACAGAAAATCAACTCGTATCAATCAATCGAATTTGTTGAATAATTAGTCAGAATCAATTATATATAATAATCATATAAATATAATAATCATATAAAGAGAAGCACATAATAAAAATCATATTTGAAATACTATCTAAATTTCGAGAGTATTCGAAATTTAGATAGAAATTTAGATATAGAAATTTAGATATTTAGATAAATATAGATAACTAAGTTAACTATCTAAAATCAAATAAATAAAAATAAAAGTTAACTAAAATCAAAGTTAACGATATCTAATATATATATATCAAATAATATATATATAATAATATATTACTATATATATATTATTTGAAGTTCTTGAACTGAATTTATTATATTCATATTGAAATAAATATGAATATTGAAATAAGGATGACCAACTTGTTGACCAATTAAAATTCAATATATGCAACTCGTATGATCATGATTGGTGAAACGCAAATCAAAGTCTCTTGGCCTTTTCTCATAAACAGATTAGATTAAGAAATCTATTGATTGTTAAAATTTTGATAAACCACTGCTTCGTCTGGTGTCTACAATATACATATGATTCATTTATTATTAATGAATCAGTTACTATGTAAGTTGAATTTGTAATTGCACCAGATCGAAAATTTTTTATGTTAAAAACGAAAATTTCGAGATTCAATGTCACATTCAGTAAAAATTTATGATACATGTATAGGGTGTACTCAATGTGTACGAGCTTGCCCCACAGATGTATTGGAAATGATACCTTGGGACGGATGTAAAGCCAAGCAAATTGCTTCCGCGCCAAGAACCGAGGACTGTGTAGGTTGTAAGAGATGCGAATCCGCCTGCCCAACAGATTTTTTGAGTGTTCGTGTTTATTTAGGACCTGAAACAACTCGCAGTATGGCCCTATCTTATTGATACGTTATAAAAAACTTATTGATACGTTATAAAAAACTCTACTTGAATCATTTGATTCCTCTTTACCGACAAAAGCCCGTACTCGATAAAATTGATAATTTCGAGCACGGGTTTTTCTGGTCAAAACGTATCTTGTCTTTATCACGAGTGATTTTCCTTGGTTAACAATACTAGTAGTTTTGCCGATATTTGCGGGTTCCGCAATTTTCTTATTCCCTCATAGAGGGAATAAGATGTTTAGGTGGTATACTATATGTATATGCTTATTAGAACTCCTTCTAACGACTTACGCATTCTGTTATCATTTCCAATTGGATGATCCATTAATCCAATTGAAAGAAGATTATAAATGGATAGATGTTTTTGATTTCCACTGGAGACTGGGAATCGATGGAATTTCCATAGGACCCATTTTACTGACAGGATTTATCACTACTTTAGCAACTTTAGCGGCTTGGCCAATTACTCGAAATTCGCGGTTGTTCCATTTTCTGATGCTAGCAATGTACAGCGGTCAAATAGGATTATTTTCTTCTCGAGATCTTTTACTTTTTTTCATCATGTGGGAGTTCGAATTAATTCCTGTTTACTTACTTTTATCCATGTGGGGAGGAAAAAAACGTCTCTACTCGGCTACTAAGTTTATTTTGTACACTGCGGGGGGTTCCATTTTTTTCTTAATAGGTGTTCTAGGTATGGGTTTATATGGTTCCAATGAACCAACATTAGATTTTGAAAGATTAATTAATCAATCATATCCTGTGGCATTAGAAATAATATTTTATTTCGGCTTCCTTATTGCTTATGCTGTCAAATTACCAATTATACCCCTACATACATGGTTACCGGATACCCATGGAGAAGCACATTACAGTACATGTATGCTTTTAGCTGGAATCTTATTAAAAATGGGAGCATATGGATTGATTCGTATCAATATGGAATTATTACCCCATGCTCATTCTCTATTTTCTCCCTGGTTGGTGATAATAGGAACAATACAAATAATCTATGCAGCTTCAACTTCTCTGGGTCAACGCAATTTAAAAAAGAGAATAGCCTATTCCTCTGTATCTCATATGGGTTTCATAATTATAGGACTTAGTTCTATAACCGACATGGGGCTCAATGGAGCCATTTTACAAATGCTCTCTCATGGATTTATTGGTGCTGCACTTTTTTTCTTGGCGGGAACGAGTTGTGATAGAATGCGTCTTGTTTATCTCGAAGAAATGGGCGGTATATCGATCCCAATGCCAAAAATATTTACCATGTTCAGTAGCTTCTCAATGGCTTCGCTTGCATTACCAGGAATGAGTGGTTTTGTTGCAGAATTAGTAGTATTTTTTGGCCTAATTACTAGTCCAAAATATCTTTTAATGCCCAAAATGCTAATTACATTTGTAATGGCAATTGGAATGATATTAACTCCTATTTATTTATTATCGATGTTACGTCAGATGTTCTATGGATACAAGTTTTTTAATGTTCCAAACTCGAATTTTTTAGATTCTGGACCACGAGAACTATTTCTTTCAATCTGTATCTTTTTACCCGTAATAGGGATTGGTATTTATCCGGATTTCGTTCTCTCGTTATCAGTTGATAGGGTACAAGCTATCCTATCCTATTATTATCATAGATAGTTTTTCATTAATGAGATAGAAATAGAAAGTCTTATAATTCTTTAGTTTTAAAATATTTCAACTAATTCGCTGTACTGTATAATGAAAACGCAAAATAAAGTGAATACGAATTGTAATTAGATGTATCTCTACTTTTCGAGAACCATGTGAATGATTTCGTGATTCAAATGGTTCTCGAAAAGTCATAAAAAGAACCTTTCCTTATATATGGAACGATGTTTTTATCTTATGTATTCTTCATGTACTTTATTCAATTAGATGTTAATGTGAATGAACCATAACTATGTAGACCTATTCCTAATAAATTGATACCAAAATAGCATATCCAAATTATAAGAAATCCTATAGAAGCCACAAGTGCCGAATTCGTGCCTTTCCAATTTTGATTTGTTCTAGTATGTAAATAAATCGCGAATATGGTCCACGTAATAAATGCCCAAGTTTCCTTGGGGTCCCAATTCCAATAGGACCCCCATGCCTCATTAGCCCATACTGCTCCACAAAGAATACCTATGGTTAAAAAGGTAAATCCTAGACTAATGACACGATAACTCCAATAATCCAAACGTTCAGTTAATTGATATTTGTAATAATTTAGAAATGCAGGAAACGAAGTATTTTTTAAAACACTTCTTTTTTCATTCAAATATGCAATCTCCCCAAACAAAAATGACTTAATGAAGAAATTATTGCTTTTACAAAAAATATTGGTGTTTTTTCGAAATGTAATGACTAGAAGAGCGACTGATAATAACGATCCACATAAAAGAGCTGCATAGCTTAATAACATCATACTTACATGCATCATTAACCACTGAGATTGTAGAGCAGGTACTAATATTGCGGATTGATGCATTTCAGTTAAAAGACCCGACGTGGCAAAACCTTGAGTAAAAATGGTACTTGGTGCAGTTATTGTGCTTAAAAAATTTTTATGGTTCCGTATTTTTGGAATCATATGAATAATGGAGAAACTACATGAAAGGAAGATAACTGACTCGTATAAATTACTTAACGGAAAATGTCCCGAATAAATCCAACGCGAAACTAATAATCCTGTTATTGAGAAAAAAGTAGCTATCATCCCCTTTTCTGCCGAATCACGTAATCCGATAATTTCGTGGACTAATAAGGTCATCAAATGAATCGGAATCACTATTAAAATGATCGAAAAAGAAATATGACTTAATATATGTTCAAAAGTCGCAAATATCATAAAATAAAGTTCCATTACAGAATTGGAAATCGGGAATTGAATACATTTTAGGCTCTATTATATCTCTTTTCTTTTAGAGAATGCCGCCACTCGGACTCGAACCGAGATGCTTTAGCACTGCTTCCTAAGAGCAGCGTGTCTACCGATTTCACCATGGCGGCTTACTTGAAATAATAATAGTCAATTCATATTTAATCGTCGAGATTCCAGGATTCCATATAGTTCAGGAAACATTCGAATCGATAAATAAAGAATCATATAAATTCATATTTGAATCTTCACTTTAGTTATTATCGTTGTGAGTTTTTTAACAATAAACTTTCACGTACTAGAAACTCAATTCTCAAGAAACAGCTGGAACTCAAAAATTTTTTCCTGTTAAGGTATAAAACTAAGAATTGTAGTTTTTTCCATTTTTTCTTGTTTTTGATGATTTGTTTTTCATTTAGTTGGATTTCAGGGACTCAAAAGAAAAAAATGGATTGTTCAATGAACAAAATAAAATAACTCGGATTTCATATCTATCACAATTTCCGCACTAAATACAAACAATTTTTTATTTTTCTACTGATTTCCAGACCTTAGTATAATTTCTAATTTAAAGTACTAATACTCGTCATTGAAGCAGAGCATATAATTTAGAAAATCTAATATATTATAAGATTTACCAAAACAATTAAGTTTTTGCATAGGCATAGAAGAAAAAAGTTTGAATCTCTATTGCAATTATACTGTACTTTTCACAATAGAATAAAAAATATTTTTCTATTTTTCTATTGTGAAAAGTACATTGATAGGAAAAAACTACTTAGAACCCAGTATACAAAAACTCTTATTCGATATATCACCGTAGTTCGTTCTAACTAATATTGAGGAATTTAATAGAAAAAAACATATTAGTTAATGCAAATTATTCATCTTTTTTAAGATGAGGTTTTTGGGCTATGTCAATTGACATTATTCTGAGACTTTATTATTTGTTTGTCGCACAAAAAAACTTTTTGAATGCCCAGTGGAAACCGATTTCGCTAAAGAAAAAGCTTTTCCTGCAGCTAAAAATCCTTTTTTCTTCCAAATATTTCTACGAATACGTTTTTTTGACATAGAAGTACGTTTTTTTGGAACTGCCATTCAAAAAAAAGGGTTACTTATGTTTATCGTTGTATGTGAAAGACATGTATTGTTCAAACTAGATCTTTTTTTTAGTTATTATCTATACTTATTCTATGTATGTCGCTAGTATGTCGATAATTTTTTTTATATAGACTTTTTATTTAATATACATTTTTTTACCTTAACATACAAATAGATAATACAAATATCTTTATGTATACAGGTATACATGATATATACGTTACGGGGACATAACACATTACATATCGATATATAATAACATATATATAAATATAATATATACAAAGGAACAAAATAGGAGAAAAGAAAAAGAAATTAAGTTTAGAGTGTTATGTCCATAATGTAAATTAGAATTCGAACTAAACGACTAAACTAGTCGTTGATCTGTTAAACAAGACATTCCAGTACTTAGGTAACATTAATCTTTTTTTATTGCAGTTCTATACGAAGTCAGGAGTATCATAAGATTTCCGAGAACGAGAAGTTTTCCTTATAGAATTGGAATCCAATCAATTAATTACATAACAAGTTAGGTAATTATTCCACTCTAAAAAAAAAAAAGAAATTAGAAAAACGAAATCTTTTTTTGGTCTAACTCTTTTTTCTTACTAGATTTACTAGAGTATATAATATGTTTATAAATTACCAAAATTCGAAAATATAGCACTACATATTCTGTATTTTACTAAAAATTTTTCCTTAGTTAATAAAACCTTTACCTAGGTATTTGGTCAGATTATTTGTTTTGTTTGACCAACCAATTGTCAATTTTGGAATATTTCGAATATCAAAAAAAATAAGAATAATTCAGAATTCATTTCTTGATTGATTTTTTTCATATCTTTTTTGGTGATTTATTTTATTATTTTTTTTTCGAAAGAGATAAGAATTGGTGAATCGGAAACAATTATCAATTGTAAGAAAAAAAGTGGCATTTCTTTTCTTATGGAACATACATATCAATATGCATGGATAATACCTTTTCTTCCACTTCCTGTTACTATGTCAATAGGAGTTGGACTTTTACTTATTCCGACAGCAACAAAAAAAATTCGTCGCATGTGGGCTTTTACTAGTATTTTACTCTTAAGTATAGCTATGGTATTTTCGGCCAATTTGTCTATTCAACAAATAAATGGAAGTTTTATATATCAATATATATGGTCTTGGACCATCAATAATGATCTTTCCTTAGAGTTCGGACACTTGATTGATCCACTTACTTCTATTATGTCAATATTAATTACTACGGTTGGAATCTTGGTTCTTATTTATAGTGACAATTATATGTCTCACGATCAAGGATATTTGAGATTTTTTGCTTATATGAGTTTTTTCAATACTTCGATGTTGGGATTGGTTACTAGTTCCAATTTGCTACAAATTTATATTTTTTGGGAACTTGTGGGAATGTGTTCGTATTTATTAATCGGGTTTTGGTTCACACGACCAACTGCAGCAAGTGCTTGTCAAAAAGCTTTTATAACGAATCGTGTAGGGGATTTTGGTTTATTATTAGGAATCTTAGGTTTTTATTGGATAACTGGTAGTTTCGAATTTCGCGATTTGTTCGAAATCACTAATAACTTAATCCATAATAATGGGATCAATTCCTTATTTGCTACTTTATGTGCTTCTTTATTATTTCTTGGTGCAGTTGCAAAATCCGCGCAATTTCCTCTTCACGTATGGTTACCTGATGCCATGGAAGGACCCACTCCTATTTCGGCTCTTATACAT